GAATAGAAATTGAGGATCAGGTAAAATGTGAATCTGATAAGGTAGTTTCTAATAATTCATGAAATTTATTAGAATCTTCTCACAATTGTAAGTAGATGTGAGATCCATAAATCTTTGTTATTCATAGTTGTAGAAGCGCTTTTTGTTGGAATCCTTTTTTTTTTCTTTTAAGGAATTGGTCAGTCGTCCAGTAACAAGTAAGAATAGGAAATTTTATTCGATAAACGAAAAAGAACAAAGAATGAAATAATTGGAATCACTAATGCATGCATTGTTGTATTAGATCGAAATCTGAAGGTTCTTTCTTGACCTAACTACAAAGATACGGATTTCTAATATGGAAAGATACAAAATAGAACTTCTAAAGTAAAAGAGAATAGAAATTACTAGTCTTAGAATATAGTTGAACCAAAACACCTATTTTTTTTTTCGAGTGATCATGTGATAACTTTTTGTTCTCATTCATTCAAGATATTATATAAGTGAACCTATTACGGTAATTAGTTAAAATGAAAGTAAAAGTTTTATAAGATTACTGTTCGCTCTAAAATATAAAATAGATTCGATACGAAAAAAAAAAATAAATGATAAAAATAGGAATAATTTTCTAATTTGATTCCATAATGATTCGAAAAGAGTTTCATTTTAAAACGAAATTACACGACCCAGTTCTTATTATTCCTTTATAAGTTGAGTTGAAAAATGATCCAAGAATGCATTCCCTGATTGCAAACGCGGTATGGGTAGATGTTACAGATGATGAATCAATTTCTTTAGTTGTGACTTTATCCTTGTTAGTGCTGTCTATAATGATAGATGAATCAAAAACTTTCAATTGGTATTTTTTTTCTCTCCTTTTTTACAAAAAAAGGAAACTCAGGTAAGTGCTTTTTTATAAACATATGTATAAAAAGAACATATTTCATTTAGCTCCTTGATGCCTACCATAACTAGTTATTTCGGTTTTCTACTAACGGCTTTAACTATAACCTCAGCTCTATTTATTGGTCTGAGCAAGATACGACTTATTTGAAATTAATTGCACAATTCATAAAAGGAAATATTTCCGCGAACTTCTGTGTATTTCTAGTTACTTACCGTGTCAATTGCCTATTCTTGGTCATTGAGATTCATGGTAATTCGGATTAATATTTAGGTATAGATATTACCTCTTTTTTCTCCTTTCAAACAAATTGAAATGATTGAAGTTTCTCTATTTGGAATTGTGTTAGGTCTAATTCCTATTACTTTGGCTGGATTATTTGTAACTGCATATTTACAATACAGGCGTGGCGATCAGTTGGACCTTTGATTAATTAACATCTCTTTTTTTTGATTGACCTCCTCCTTTCTTTAATATGCAGGAGGTCAAATTAAGATTGCTGTTCTAGTTAGTGTTTCAGTCGAATTCAATCGAAGAAGATCCGAATCACGCTCTGTAGGATTTGAACCTACGACATCGGGTTTTGGAGACCCACGTTCTACCGAACTGAACTAAGAGCGCTTTCTTATCATAAAAGAGAAAACTGTAAAGAAAAGGAGTGGCCCCAATACATCTTGTATGCATACACTATATAGTATCATAAGAATGAAAGATTCTATATGATATGTCCAATGTGAATTGATTTCACAAAAATCCCTTGTTACTGCTCAAAGGAGCAGTAATAAGTAGGGATGACAGGATTTGAACCCGTGACATTTTGTACCCAAAACAAACGCGCTACCAAGCTGCGCTACATCCCTTCCATTGGTCTACAGTGTCATTGTAGAGAATTCCTGTCTTGTTTTCCACATCGTTATCTCCTCTATTAAAATCTATAATTTTTATGTCCATTTCGTCTTTTTGGTCTCATTTAACATATAATAATAGTGAAATACTTCTATCTATATGAAATATGGACTGGAACCCCTAGGAAAAATAAATGAGTCTTTTGGGGGAATATTGGGGAAGAAAAGGACGCTTTTTCTGTATTTAACAAAAAGTAAATCTTATTTACTGGATGATTGTACATTTCAATATGTATTATCTTATGTATTACAATAAAATGAAGGAGATTTTTCAATGCGAGATCTAAAAACATATCTTTCCGTGGCACCGGTACTAAGTACTCTATGGTTCGGTTCTTTGGCAGGTTTATTGATAGAGATTAATCGTTTTTTCCCAGATGCGTTGACGTTCCCCTTTTTTTCATTCTAGTTATTGACTTGGGAAGGAATAAAGAAGATTAGAGATACAATTAAATACCAGTCCACTTCTTTTCTCTTTTTTCCCTTTTTTTAGAATAAGGGAGGAAAGAGAAAGAATAAAAGTGCATTCAACAGCTGCGAGACTCGGGTTCGGGTTGGAATTAAATTAATATGAAATTTCTGTGGAAGTCGAATACAAACAAACTATGGTTCTAGGGAAAGAGTATTATACAAGATACTTATATGAAATACTGTACTGTGATTACTGTGATTTGAAATATAGTTTAGAAATCCTTTTATCTTATTTCCTATATTGATTGTAGTAAAATCTTGCATAAGAGGATAGCAAGTTACAAATTCTATGAGGAAGGGTTGAGTAAATGAAAAATCCAAAGGAGGTTCATGGCCAAGGGTAAAGATGTGCGAATACCGGTTCTTTTGGAATGTACCGCTTGTGTTCGAAACGGTGTTAATAAGGAATCAAAGGGCATTTCCAGATATATTACTCAAAAGAACCGGCACAATACGCCTAATCGATTGGAGTTGCTAAAATTCTGTCCATATTGTTACAAACATACGATTCATGGGGAGATAAAGAAATAGATCGAACCGAGCACCTGCGCCCTTATCTTATAAGGAGAGGGAAAAATTACATTATATACATACATTTATATATATATAACATAATAAATTTAACATAGTTAAAGATAATTATAAACAAACCAAATCCTATTTATTTATTCTAATTAGAGATACGGCTGAAATAGTATTTTAGGGATAAGAAATAAACTAACCAAACCATGGATAAATCCAAGCGAACTTTTCTTAAATCCAAGCGATCTTTTCGTAGGCGTTTGCCCCCGATCCAATCGGGGGATCGAATTGATTATAAAAACATGAGTTTAATTAGTCGATTTATTAGTGAACAGGGAAAAATATTATCTAGACGAGTGAATAGATTGACCTTGAAACAACAACGATTAATTACTATTGCTATAAAACAAGCTCGTATTTTATCTTTGTTACCCTTTCTTAATAATGAGAAACAATTTGAAAGAACCGAGTCGACTACTAGAACTCCTAGTCTTAGAGCCAGAAAAAGATAGGTTTACTCTTTCTTCACTTGAATTAAAATCCCCATCCGAACTCAAACGCGGATTTTTTTTTTGTTGGAAAAATCCAAGAATCCGGATTAAATTCTCGTGTCGTAAGAAAAAAAATAATAATCTGGGAAGAATAAATTTTTTTATTCAGCGTGTTGATTCATATTTATTTTGACTACTTTCTCATATTTTATCATATTCTATTCATTTTATTTTTATTCGACCTTCCCGGAGTGCATTCTCCGGGCAACTCCGTTTAACCGGTGGATTCCTTTACTTCTTTTATAATCTCGTTGGAAATCATATAAAGACAATTCCTATTTGATATAGCTATTTGTGCAAGTATTTTACGATTAAGAAGCAACTGTCTCTTGTACAGATCATTTATTAATCTACTATAACTATAGCATACCCCCCTTTCACGAATTGCTGCATTTATTCGAGTGATCCACAAACGACGAAAATTTATTTTTTGCTTATCCCTATCCCGATGAGCCGAAACCAAAGCTCTTATTTTTTGTTGAGTAATAGTTCGAGTAAGTCTTGAATGAGCCCCCCGAAAGCTTGATGCAAATAAACGAATTTTTGTTCTACGTCTCCGAGCGATATATCCCCGTCTAATTCTGGTCATTGAATAAATGAAACTTTAACGAATAACTAATAGATTTCCTTTCTTTCAGTTATTCTTTTGCCCCTTTCCTAGTATATTAATAACAAAACGGATTTTTCCGATGTATAAACTAAAAATTCCAATGGCTTTGGCTACTATAACCTTCCCAACCACGATTTTTTATTTTTTTCTAGGCATTTCACCTCGAAATACGAAATTTTACTATACTAGGTATTAAAAAAAAAATAGCAATGATAAAGAAATAGTGGATTCCATCGTTTCTATGGTTACTTCTTAAACGGTGAGGTCTTCTCTATACACCGGAGCCTTTACTTCATTTAATCAATGTTATTGCTAACTTGTATAGTTCACATTCTTCGGCTCTACCCATGAATTATCCAGTAATAGGTCTTTCACAACGAGCTCTACCTATACAGTAACGGTATTTAATTATGAAGGTTGGCTGGGTAGCTGACCCTGTTAGTCCGTTCTTGCAAGAGGGGTCTATATAAGATTTCCTCCGCTTAATTGATAACCATTTGCTACCAATGGAGAATTGCTTCTCATCTTGAATTGAGGTGAGTGGATTTACACCAATAGAAACCATAAATTTCATACTTAATAAAAGGGATATGCTCCATTTTCTTATTTTTAGATAGGAAATGTAGTTCGTTTTTCCGTTCTATCGTATTTGATCATTGATATTCGAACATTGTTCTCTTTCCTTTGTTCTAGTTCACTAGTTCATGATCTGAACGAGTCGCACATACACCCTAGTACATGTTCCTCGACGCTGAGGGCATCCCCGAAGCGCGGGGGATTTTGTGACATTTCTAATGGGCTGTCTTGTATTTCTAATAAGTTGTTTAATCGTTGGCATGTTGAATCATATACATAATGGGCTGGTTTAGATCGATCCTAACCGGATGATTATGAATTACTTTTATTCAATAGAATAGTAAATAAAAGTCATAGAATATTAAAGATAAAGAATATTAATATTAAACTCGGCAGGGTTAATTTCAAATCACGAATTGACGCGAAATCCAGGCTATTGTCATTCAACCGCTACAAGATCAACAATTCCATAAGCTTGGGCC